CAATGGAACATTTTTAATATATTTTCTTATTTTCATTTAATTTCTTTGATATTTCAATTGCTATTTTATTTAATTAGTTATTTTAATTAGTTATTAAGTTAACTATTTATTTCTATTTCAATTGCTATATTTAAATTTGAAATTATTATTTATATAATTATATAAATAATAATTTCAAATTTAATAAAAAATAGAAAAAAATAATAGAAATTCTAAAAATATATAATTAAATAAATTCAAATTAATATAAATTAAATATAGATAAATTCAAATTATATATAGAATATATTTTTAGAATAGAAAAATAAACAATAATAGAAAAATAGCCAATTTCGAATTATATATAATTCGACATATATATTTAATAAATATAGAATAAATAGAGAATTTGAGAGAATTCGAATTTCTATTATTATATAATTAAATAAGCAAAAAAGTAATTACGAAATAAAGTAATAAAGAGAGAGGCAAAGCCTTTTTTTTCAAGCCTTACTTGTTGTATAATGTAACTACTTGCTATGTAATGGAACATAATAATTATCCTTATAATTATCCTTTTTTAATCGGGAGAGATGGCTGAGTGGACTAAAGCGTCGGATTGCTAATCCGTTGTACGAGTTATTCGTACCGAGGGTTCGAATCCCTCTCTTTCCGGTTCCAGTGATGACTTGAATTTTTTTTATCTTTTCTTTCAAATTTCTTTATTTATATTAATATTTCTATGGCAAATTCTATTTAAAATATTAATTTAAAACAAAAATATAGATTCAAATCGAGATCTAGAATAGATAAAGACTGGGTAAAAAGAAATAACATACTAAAAACATTTTAAAATCAAGAAAACCCTTAGAATTTTTATTCTATTCTTCACGTCCAGGATTACGACCAGGATCATTAGATAAAAACCCAAAGATGAAGAGAGAAACAAAGAATATAACTACTGTGTAAACAAAGAGTTTAAGAGTAAGCATTAGAAAATCTCCACGGTCTTTTTTGGTTTGGAAAAAAAAAAATAGATTCTCTATTTTTATACCACATTTTATATTTTAACACCAAGAAATGAAGTGATTTCTAGAAATAGAAATGAATTTTTCGAAATTCATTTGGAATAAGAGTCGAGTCTTTCTTATAATTTTTTTTCATAACTACAATTAGGGCGCTAATAGAATCTGGAATGAAAAAAAAGTTAAGAATGAGAAAAATGGGGGTGATCCAAAATTCTCACGTTTATAGAATAACTTTAATGTTTGAATTAAGAGCTTAGAGTATAAGACTTATCTGATCTTCTCAATTACTATAATTTTTTTCTCGAATAAATCCTAAATTTTTTTAGGATAGTATTAAAATCTCATCGAAAACTTACAGCAGCTTGCCAAACAAAGGCTAATAGAAAAAAGAGTAAAGGGATTACTGGCATAACATCTACGATTGGATTCAAAAAAGCGTAGGCTTCAGGCAATTTTGTGAAGAAAAAATTGCTTGAATAAAGGGCAGAATTAAGACAGATACAAATTAAACTAAAACTATTAAGCATAACAAACATTTTGTTCTTGAAGATAATTGTATTTTGATTGATGACTAAGTTATTAATATGTTATTGATATAAAAATGAATCAAAAAAAAGTAAGGTAGACGAAGAACCCTTCTTTATTTTTATTAAATTTATTGTGTTATTAAACTCACCCAATCAAAAATCCTTCAATTCTCAATTCTCAAATCAAAAAAGAATAGAGGAAATCATATTTTTATACAATATCTTAGTTGAATTATCTATTATGAGCAATCAATTCAGTTGAATTCTATATCTACACATATGAAAATCCGAACAAGACAGTAATATATTTACTAGATATTTGGATGGGAATTGACGAAGAACCACTATTAATATTAGTTTTTATTAGTGTTGAATAGAAATATAAATGGGGCGTAGCCAAGTGGTAAGGCAACGGGTTTTGGTCCCGCTATTCGGAGGTTCGAATCCTTCCGTCCCAGATATTCTTTATAATCTATCATTCTATATAATCTATCAAATAAAAAAAAAAAATGTCTCATCCCTTAATAACTTCGGTAACTTGAATTGCACTGCACCATATAAGATAGAATATCCAAAATGAATTTCAATGACAATTCTTTAGTCTATATTAAAAAAATTGGATATTTTTTTAACCAATTTCATATTTATTTAAAATCATTAATGAGTTAATCCGAATCTGAATAGGTTTTTTTTATATTATGATGATAAAAATATGTTTAAAACAAAACCTTATTAAAATAATGATATCTAGATGGAAATTTTAGAAATTGAATCTTTTTAATGATTTTGTAGGAGTCCGTGGAACTTGAATAAATGGGAGATAGGCAAATGTGTCCTAGGTACTCACTTGAAGACTTAAAAATAGCTTATTTCGTTTTTTTGTCTTATTTCTTGGAATATTCGAAAATTATACAATAGAAATTAAGAAATTCAAATTTTGGATTTCTATGTATTGGTTGAACCGATGATTATTCAGGATTCCCTAATAAAATGAATTCCATATTAGTTCAAAACGCAAGTAATGTTATAGTAAAACTTCGTTTGAAATGATATGGTAAAAAGTAACGCGCGACTTGAAGGACATGATCAACTATGGATTCTTACATCTACCTTATTATACCCTAATAAATAATATTAATTTATTAAATTTAAATTAAATAATAATTAAATAAAAAAAAATTTAATAAATAAAAAGAAATTTTAATTTTAAATTTAATATTTAATATTAATTAAAATAATTAATATTAAAAAAGAATTAATAAATAATAATAAATAATATTAAGAATATTAATATAATAGTTATATATATAATATAGCATATAATTGATATAGCATATAATTGGAATTTTATTGAATAATATTTTATTGAATAATATTCTATTCATAATATTATATTCTATATATGTTTAATATTTAGAATATTATATAGCATAATATAGTTATAATATATATAGGAATAGGAAAGGAATGAGAGTGCTCCTAACTCGACATCATTTGTTTTGTTATATTTATACACTCGAAATCTCACTTTTTGTTGGGGTATAGTGTAAATCGAAATAGAAAGGATCCAATTCGAGCAAGTTTCAAATCCAAGAATAAAGTTTTTTAGAATTGACCAAATTTTTTTGATTCAAAAGTTCAAAAAGAAAGTATATGATGCAAGAATCAACCATTAATCTGATTCTTTTTTTGATAGAAAGAAATCACAAAAACTGATATGTTGCATCCAGTTTGAAAGGATTAAAGACCACTGAAGTAATGTCTAAACCCAACAATTCAAGGGAAAAATAAAGGATCCTGGACCGGGGAAATATCGTTTTCAATTGTCTCAACAATTTGATCAGAATGAAGAATCAAAATAGATTCTAAAAGAAAAAAAAGAAAGGCGATTAGAGATCACTCAATCAATGAAATGCTTAAAGGATTTTCTTTGACCTATTTAAAAGTTCTCCAACTTGAGTTAAGAAAGTACAGATGATTTTTTTTTTTTTTTTTTAGAAAGATTCAAATCATAGTTTAATTGATTTGATCATTTTAATGATTTTTCTCGAGCCTAGGAGGAGAAAACTTCTTATACGTTTCCGCGGGGGGGTTCTACCTCTATCCTAATGATCCGTTTATCGAATCCTTGCAATTGATTTGATGTTCAATGCCGAAAAGAAGGAAGAGATCTTTGGAAAAGTGGGTTTGTATCATTCGATAAAAAAAACCTATTTGAATGCTCCAGGTATTCTATAATTTCCTTATAATTTCCTTATAAAATATATCTATCTATTTTATATCTAAATATTGTAATATATTCTATATATTTTTCTATTTATTTCTATTTTTATTTGTATATTATTTTTCTATCTTTGTATAGTATTTTTTTTATTATTAAATTTTCGATTTCTATTTAATTTTAATTTAATTTGAGTAATTTATTTAGTTTTAGTATTTGATTTTTATTGAATTTTAAATTTTATTGAAATTCAATTTCAATTAATTCTTTTGTTTTGTTTTCTTCAGTGTATATTTATTTATGAACTCAAGATATTCACATTGATATTGACAAGAATATATCAAATAAATATAATCCCATCTGAGGTAATGGGATTTTATCTGTCGATCTATTTATACCTGTTCTATCCATTAATTTGAATTGTTTCTTCATTCAAGCGATGGGTTTATTGGATTTGTTGTGATATAAAAGTTTTTTTTGATTGAAAATATATAGAAATTTAATGTTCTAATGATAATTCACATTTATTTATCAAATTCGATTTATTATATATATTTTATTCTATTTCTATATATTATAATAGAATATATTTATATAAAATATAAATATATAAGTATAATTATATAAGTAGAATATATATAAATGAAAAATATATAAGTAAAAAAGTCTTTAAATAAAAAAAATCTTTAAATAAAAAAAAATATATATATATATACAATGTATACCTATATATATACAATGTATACCTATATAGATACAATGTATACCTATATAGGTAGAATAGGTATTCTAAGTGAATCTTAGTAGAATACTAAATAGAATATTCATTAAGTAGATAATATAACTAAAACTAAGAAATGGAAACAATAACTAAAAGTAAGAATAAATAGGGTAATCTAAAAAATTTTTATGTTATCTATATTTTTTAATCTTTTTGTCTCTTCAGGATTTATTCGAAATTCTTAATATTTTATTTCTTTTAATTTCTTGTTTTAATTTTTTGCTAGTTTAATGTTTTGATTGTGTCGTGTGATTAAATCGCTTGATTTTTTTTTTTTTATTTCTATTTTCTATTTATTTTTATTTAGTTTGATTCCGATTGTATGGACATAATCGAATTTTTGGGGAGGGGTTGCTAACTCAATGGTAGAGTACTCGGCTTTTAAGTGCGGCTAACATCTTTTATACATTTGTATGAAGAAAGGAATTCGTCCATACCATGGGTATAGTTTGTAAGACCACGAC